TTAATTGGTCACATTTTTTTCATGAAATGGGTTGGATGGGTAGTATTCTGGATACGGCAAAATCCTTCTATCATAGCAATGCCGCGTATAGGTAGAAGGCACGCTAGATCAAATAAGTACCTTGTGGCAGACTTGAGAACTTCTATGGGTCGAATTTTGAGTATTCTCTTATTTATCACCTGTGCCTACAATTTAGGCGGAATACCCTCGCCTATTTTCACTAAGAAACTGAAGGAAAACTCAAAAAAAAAAAAAGAAATGGGGGAAAGTGAGGAAGAAACAGATGTAGAAATAGAAACCACTTCCGATTCCGAAGAGATCCAAGTGGATGAAGAGGAAAAAACAAAGGAGAAATTTGAAAAACCTATTGTGACTCTTCTTTTCGATTATAAACGATGGAATCGTCCATTGCGATATATAACAACCAATCAACCTGCAAATGCTGTAAGAAACGAAAACGAAATGGCACAATATTTTTTTGCTACATGCCTAAGTGACGGAAAACAAAGAATCTCTTTTACATATCCACCCAGTTTGTCAACTTTTTTTGAAATGATACAAAAAAGGTGGTTTTTAGACACGACAGAAACAAGATCCTCGGAAGAACTATATAATCGTTGGGTTTCTACCAACGAACAAAAAAGAAAGAGCCTAAGCAACGAATTTATCAAGCGAATTGAAGCTCTAGACAAGGGTTCTCTTGATGATGTACTTGAAAAAAGGACTAGATTGTACAATGATGGGACTGAGCAAAACTGCTTACCAAAAGTGTATGATCCTTTTTTGAGCGGACCCCACCGTGGAACAATTAGAAATTTCGATTTGGACTCAAGCATCAACAATCCTTTAAACAACCCGATAGAAGATTCCCTAACAAGCATGTGGAATAAGCTTAAGCTTCAAGATATCCTTCCTAATGATTTCCGAGAATTTGAAGATCAAGAAGACAAAAGGAAAGAAGATCAAGAAAACAAAAAAAGTGAAGATCAACAACAAAAAGAATATCAATATCAAAGTGCATTAAGTGCATTTGAAGACGAAGATAAAGAATATCAAAGTGCATTTGAAGATGAAGATCGAGAAATTCGAAGTGAATTTGCAGGGGAACCAAGGCCTAATACGGCTTTGAATTTAAACGAAAATGATGAAATCGAAAATGATGAAATTGAAAACCTTGAAATTGCAATCGAAAACTTTGAAATCGAAAAAAAGGTTCCTCGATGGTCATACAAATTGAACGTGGATTGGGGGGATTTGGAAAACGAGCCAAAAGACAATGAAGAAGAGGAAAATCAGGCTTATGATATTTGTTCACCAGAAGTAAGACGCGTAGTCATTTATACTGAGAAAGAGACTGAGAACGAGACTGAGAACGAGACTGAGAAAGAGACGGAGACTGGTGCGAATGCTAGGACTATCGAAAAAAATACTAAGACTACTACTGACGAAGATAAGACAGATAAAACTGCCGAGAATGCTCGGACTATCGAAAATCCTAAGACTACTACTGACGAAGATAAGACAGATAAGACTGCCGAGAATATTAAGACTACTACTGACGAAGATAAGACAGATAAAACTGCCGAGAATGCTCGGACTATTGAAAATCCTAAGAATACTATTAAGGATAAGGAAGATAAGAAGGAGGAGGAGGAACCGGAAGAAATTGCTTTGCTTTCCTATCTAGAAGAACCAGATTTTGATCGCGATTTAATTAAAGGATCCATGCGAGCTCAACGACGCAAAATTTCTATTTTTCCACTGTTTCACCCATATGTGCGTTCCCCGCTTTTTTTGGGCCAAGAAGACAGAAAATTGTTTTTTTTTTTTTCTTGAGATTTGTCTGATTATATTAGGAATGGCTATCTCTTGTTCTACGGAATCAGAGGATGTCAATCAAAATATTGCCTCCTTTTGGCGACAATGTTTCATACTCGGGTTGGGACTTGACTTATGTTGGCATTGCTCCGCGGAGTAGGCTTATTCTTTTTCTTTCTGTTCTCATCGAAAAATAAAGTAAAAGAAAACGTCACTATAGCTATAGTAAGTAGTAAATTACTAAAAAAAGTAAAAGAAAACGTCACTATAGCTATAGTAAGTAGTAAATTACTAAAAAAAGAAAAATGGATAAATAAAAGAAATAAAAGAAAAGATAAGAAGAAATTCGACCGCCCCCCATATATTTTATCCCCTCTCCTACAAAGAAACTTATAACACCAACCCCGTTCGTAATTCCATCAATTACCCCTCTATCAAAAAAAGACATTTGTTCTGCTAACCTTCTTATGCCACTAATAAAGATAGTTTTATAAAAAGCTTCAATATAAGCACAATTATATGACAAATTATAGAGAATATTGATTTTTTGGTCCCAGAAGAGTCTTTTAGGCCCCGTTTTCATAAATAAATTCATTAAGCCAAAATTATGAAAAGATGAATAAACAGGCCTATATAAAAGAGACGCTATAAATATTCCAAAAAAGGCTATACTTACTGAAAAAAATGCATTTGTGACAAATTCATACGAATCCATAGAATTGTTTGAATTTGACTGTAAAAAAGTTATCGTCGGAGCTAACCATTTTGATAATATATCAAAATAGACTTCCTTTTGATCAAAAGGAAGTCCTATGGATCCGATGAAACAAGTAAATAAAACCAATACAATAAGTGGAAATAGCATTGTATTGTCCGATTCCTGGGGATAGATTGAATTTTTTTTATTGGAAAAAAGAGTAATAGTAAAAAGAGGTCGCATCACATTTCTTGCATTCCCATGAATTGGATACCCTTTTTTCAAAAAAAGGGAAACGCTTTCAATATTATTTATTGTTGAGAAAAGCAAATTTGCTTTTCTCAATTTCAATCCATCTTTACCCCATATAGATAGTGAGTAGAACGAGCTATTTTTTTTGCCGTTAAAATTTTGAAAATAAACGTTTAAATGCCCCTCAAAAGTCAGTAAATACATTCGAAACATATAAAATGCAGTTAAACCCGCCGTGAAAGAAGCTATTATCGCAAAAAGAGGCGAATATCCCCAGCTATCATAAAGAATCTCGTCTTTGGACCAAAAACAAGCAAGAGGTGGAATACCACAAAGAGAAAGTGTACCTAACAAAAAGGAAGTTTTTGTAATTGGTAAATATTTTGTTAAACCCCCCATAAGAGCCATATTCTGGATTTTTTCTGGCGAATATCCAATACAGGTTTCCATTGAATGAATAATGGATCCAGAACCTAAAAATAATAATGCTTTCGAATAGGCATGGGTGATCAAATGAAATAAAGCCACTCGATAAGATCCCATACCTAAAGCTAACATAGTATAACCCAATTGAGATATTGTAGAATAGGCTAAACTTCTCTTAATGTCTCTTTGAGCAAGAGCCAAAGTAGCCCCTAATAGTAATGTTATCATACCTATTAAAGAAATAAAATTCATTACGTAGGGTATAGATATAAAAAGAGGAATAAGTCGAGCTACAAGAAAAATTCCTGCTGCTACCATAGTAGCAGCATGGATAAGAGCTGATATAGGAGTAGGCCCTTCCATGGCATCAGGTAACCATACATGAAGGGGAAATTGTGCCGATTTAGCAACTGCACCAACGAATAATAGGGAGGCAAAGAAAGTAAGAAATAAAGAATTGAACCCATCATTATCAATCAAATTTTTGGTTATTTCGAACAAATTTCGAAAGTCGAAACTACCCGTTATAAAATAAAAACCCAAGATTCCTAATAATAAACCAAAGTCCCCTACGCGATTAGTTACAAAGGCTTTTTGACAAGCACTTGCCGCAATAGGTCGTGTGAACCAAAAACCTATTAATAGAAAGGAACACATTCCAACCAATTCCCAAAAAAAATAAATTTGTATCAAATTAGAACTAGTTACTAATCCCAACATAGAAGCATTAGACAAACTCATATAAGCAAAAAATCTCAAATATCCTTGATCATGACACATATAATTGTCACTATAAATAAGAACCATTATCCCAACAGTAGTAATTAATAATAACATAATGGAAGTAAGCGGATCTATCAAATAGCCAAATTCTAAGAAAAAATCATTATGGATAGTCCAGGACCATACATATTGATGAGCAATACTGACGTTTATTTGATAAATAGCCAGGTCCGCTGAAAAAATCATAATGATACTGAGTAATAAAACACTAGGAAAAACCCACATACGGCGAAGGCTTTTTGTCGCGGTCGGAAAAAGGAGAAGTCCCACTCCTATAGCAATAGGAACTGGGAGTGGAACAAAAGGTATGATCCATGCATATTGATATGTATGTTCCATAAAAAAAGAAAACTTTTTGTATTTTTTTTTTTTTTTATTATTTAATTGTTTCCGATTCACCAGTTCTTATCTCTTGGGGAAAAAGCAAAAAAGAATTGAATAAAGAAAATGACGATTTAAATTAAATAGAAATCAAATCGCATATAACTGAAAAAAAAAAGAAAACAAATAAATTATGAAAAATATTATTTATTATCAAGTCAAGTATCACTCAACCAATTAATATAACAACTAACTCATTGACTCGTTCTAATTTGAAAATGGAAATTTTGACAATTTTTACAATAGCGTTTTTTATTTTTCAAGCAGGTAGGTTTCATGAAACTTTTTGATCTATTTTTTGTTAATTTAATATAACACGACGAAACTATCTGGAGATACTCAATCAAATCCCTTTTATTATTAAATTAATAAGAATAAGCAATTAAATTGCTATATCTATAGCAGCAAGAAATGGAGATCGTCGAAATAAATCTTAATGCGAAGAGAAGATAAGATATATTAAATAGTAACAAAGAAAAATGAGAAAAATGATTCTTTACTTTTGATCTTGTATGTACGGATATTTTATCTAATACAGTAAAAAATCTCTATTTTGATCAATAGAAGTCTTACCCAGTTAACTATAATATAGTAAATAACCTCTTTATTTTTTTCTGTTTTCATTTTTAATGATGGTTCCAAAAAAACGTATTCGTCAAAATATTTGTAAATTCAAAAAGGTGCTGGGCGACAGTAAAAGAATTTGCTTTTGCAAGATATCTTTTTTCCGGGAATTTTCAATTTTTTTTTTTGTGCGACTAATCGAAAAAAGTAATGTAGTAAAGCATTGAACTATTCTAAATTGAATGCCGACGAATCGCTCAATTTGCTAATTTCATTTAGTAAATTAGTAAAATAATAGGAAGTATTCCCATCAATTTATATTATCTTTCTTTATTTATTGGGGTAAATGGCTACTCAGGATTCTGTATATATTTTTTATATTAATTATATACATAAAATAGATATATTCTATAATCTATTTACCGAATATTGCAATAACCAAAATAAATGATTATTTTTACTTAAGTATTAAGTAAAATTGAGTTCAAGGTATAAGTATAACCTTTTTATCTTTCGTTTTTTTTTTTTTTGTAAGTTTTTGTGGGATAGGGATTAGAATCTTTCCCATCTATTCACTTTTTCAAATGAAAATAATACAAAAACTAAAAAAAGTCTTCTTTTTTTAGTTTTAGGAAGGTTTTCATTTTTCATTTTAATATAGAATATATCTCGCATAAAGATAGAGAAAAAATTCTCAAAAAATAAGAATTGGGTCACGATCTAGTTAAGACGGGTAAATTCTCGAAGAGCTTCCCTTTTAACTAGATAAAAAAAGCATTGGATTATGAAAACTTACACTATTTCACAACTAAAGATTCTTTTTTCTTTTTCTTTTATTGTATTGAATATGTTCAAATAGTTATTATTTTTTTATTATTATAGTAAGTCTTTATTCATTTTTTTTCTAAAGCTAAGGGATACTAATTCAATCCTGCCATCTCAACGATTGAATATTGAATATAGATGGGCTATTATGATTTCGAGCACGCCGCTATGGTGAAATTGGTAGACACGCTGCTCTTAGGAAGCAGTGCTAGAGCATCTCGGTTCGAGTCCGAGTGGCGGCATCTTCAAAAAGAACTAAAATAGATCCTATTCTATAATGAATTGAATTCTTGAATTCCATATTTACTTTTAGGATTTTTATGATATTTTTGACTTTAGAACATATATTAACTCACGTCTCTTTTTCGATTGTTTCAATTGTAACTACTATTTATTTGATGACCTTATTAGTTCACGAAATTGTTGGACTATATGATTCGTCAGAAAAAGGGATGAAAGCTTCTTTTTTGTGTATAACAGGATTTTTAGTGATTCGGTGGATTTATTCAGGTCATTTCCCCTTAAGTGATTTATATGAATCATTAATGTTCCTTTCGTGGAGTTTTTCCATGATTCATTTAGTTCCCTATTTTAGGAACCATAAAAATCATTTAAGTACAATAACCACGCCAAGTGCTATTTTTACCCAAGGGTTTGCTACTTCAGGTCTTTTAACTGAAATTCATCAATCCACAAAATTAGTGCCCGCTCTCCAATCTCAGTGGTTAATGATGCACGTAAGTATGATGGTATTGAGCTACGCAGCTCTTCTATGCGGATCTTTATTATCAATGGCCCTTCTAGTAATTACATTTCGAAAAAACCTAGAGATTCTTGGTAAAATTCATTATTTATTAACGGGGTCATTTTATTCTGGCGAGACAAAATACATGAATGAAATAAGCAATGTTGTGCGAAATCCTTTTTTTATTTCGTTTAGAAATTATCATAGGTATCAATTCATTCATCAATTGGATTTTTGGGGTTGTCGTATCATTAGTCTAGGTTTTCTCTTTTTAACCATCGGTATCCTTTCCGGAGCAGTGTGGGCTAATGAAGCGTGGGGGTCATATTGGAATTGGGATCCCAAGGAAACTTGGGCATTTATTACTTGGGCTATATTTGGAATTTATTTCCATACTCGAACAAATAAGAATTTGCAAGGCATAAACTCTGCAATTGTGGCTTCTACGGGATTTCTTATAATTTGGATATGCTATTTCGGGATAAATCTATTAGGAATAGGACTACATAGTTATGGTTCATTCACATTAACTTCTAATTGAAGAAGGATCCTTAGAAATCGAATACAGGGACAGGGGGATAGCGTATATAACAAAAGTTTGTAAGAGTTTTTGTTTGAGAACCATAAAGTTTTTTACGGTTCTCAAACAAAAACTCCAAACGTATCTAATTCAATCAAGTTTTTTTTACTTGATAGATATCTTATTATTCTTTTATTTTTTTGATAAAAACAAAGTATCTATAAAAAAAAATAATTAGATAAAATAATTTCTACCTTGTCAACTGATAGGGAAAAAACGAAATCTGGATAAATACCAATACCAATTATTGGTAAAAGTATACAAATCGAAACAAAAAGTTCTCGCGGTCCGGAATCAAAAAAATGAGAGTTTGGGGCATGAAATTGTTTGTATCCATAGAAAATCTGACGTAACATAGATAATGAATAGATAGGAGTTAATATCATTCCAATTGCCGTTAGAAATGTAATGGGTATTTTTGACATGAAAAAATATTTTTGGCTAGTTATTATTCCAAAAAATACTACCAATTCCGCAAAAAAACCGCTCATTCCTGGCAATGCAAGAGAAGCCATTGAGAAACTACTAAATAATGTAAATATTTTTGGCATTGGGATAGCTATTCCTCCCATTTTGTCGAGAGAAACAAGACGTATTCTATCATAACTCGTTCCTGCCAAGAAAAAAAGCGCAGCGCCAATAAATCCATGAGAGATCATTTGTAAAATAGCCCCATTGAGTCCCGCATCTGTTATGGAACTAATTCCTATAATTGTGAAACCCATATGAGATACGGAAGAATAAGCAATTCTCTTTTTTAAATTATGTTGACCAGGAGATGTTGAAGCTGCATAGATTATTTGAATTGTCCCTATTATCATCAACCCGGGAGAAAATAGAGAATGAGCGTGGGGTAATAATTCCATATTGATACGAACTAATCCATATGCTCCCATTTTTAATAAGATTCCGGCTAAAAGCATACATGTACTATAATGTGCTTCTCCGTGGGTATCCGGTAACCATGTATGTAGGGGTATGATTGGAAGTTTTACAGCATAAGCAATAAAAAATCCAAGATATAATAGTATTTCCAATACTACAGGATATGATTGATTAGCTAATGTTTCAAACTGTAATGTCGGTTCATTAGAAGCATATAAACTCATACCCAGAACTCCGATTAAGAGAAAAATAGAACCCCCCGCAGTATACAAAATAAACTTTGTAGCTGAGTACAAACGTTTCTTCCCGCCCCACATAGAAAGAAGTAGGTAGACAGGAATTAATTCCAACTCCCACATAATGAAAAAAAGTAAAAGATCTCGAGAGGAAAATGATCCTATTTGACCGCTATACATTGCTAACATTAGGAAATGGAACAATCGTGAATCTCGAGTAACCGGCCAAGCCGCTAAAGTAGCTAGAGTGGTAATAAATCCCGTCAGTAAAATGGGTCCTATGGAAAGTCCATCGATTCCGAGTCTCCAGTGAAAATCAAAAATATTTATCCATTTATAATCCTCTTCCAATTGGATTAATGGATCGTCCAATTGAAAATGATAACAGAATGCATAGGTGGTTAGAAGGAGTTCTAATAGACAAATACAAATAGTATACCACCTAATTACCTTATTTCCTCTATGAGGGAAAAAGAAAATGAGAGAGCCCGCGAATATCGGCAAAACAACAATTATTGTTAACCAAGGAAAAGAATTCGTGGTAAAGACAAGATACACTTTGGACAGAAAAACCCATACTCGATATTATATATATCTAATTATGTATTTTTCGAGTATGGGTTTTTGTCGGTAAAGAAAAATAAAAAGAGTGCAAGTAGAATTTTTTGCAAGGTATCAATAAGCTAGACCCATGCTGCGAGTTGTCTCATGCCATAAATAAACCCGTACACTCAGGAAATCCGTTGGACAGGCGGATTCACACCTTTTACAACCCACGCAGTCTTCTGTTCTTGGAGCAGAAGCAATTTGTTTAGCTTTGCATCCGTCCCAAGGTATCATTTCTAATACATCTGTGGGGCAAGCTCGTACACATTGGGTACACCCTATGCATGTATCATAAATCTTTACTGAATGTGACATTGGATCTATCCATTTTTTGAACATCATAAATTTTCGATCTAGTTCTAGTAAAATAACTTAGTATTAGTAAATGAAATACATTTAAACACCAGATGAATCAACGATTTCCATTTACTAGAATGAGTTTGTAATCAATCTACTTCTGTATCTGCTCATGAGAGAGGACCAAGATACTTCGCCTTCTTAGATTTTCAAAAATAGCGTCTATTCTTTTCTTTATCTATATGCCTACGATTACTGCTATTTATTTAACAAATTTGATTGATTGATACGAGTTGATTTTCTATTACGATGAATTGACGAAACAATAGCTAATCCAATAGCCGCTTCAGCGGCTGCAATACCTATAACAAAAATCGAGAAAATGTCTCCTTTTAATTGACGACTATCAAAAAAATCAGAAAATGTTATGAAATTCAAATTCACTGCATTCAGTATAAGCTCAAGACACATAAGCGCTCTAATCATATTTCGACTTGTAATCAATCCATAGATACCCATAGATAATAAATAGGCGCTCAAAACAAGTATATGCTCGAGCATCATTGAACTACCCCGCACCAATTCAATCTTGATTCATTTCAATATGAACAATAATGTAACTGAACTGATAGAGTATACCAAGTATGTAATGAAAATATTGGTAATAGACCTAACTAAAACATTTCCATTTTATACATGAACAAGCTAAAAGAAGCATTAAAATAAAAAAGAAAAGAAAGGAAATCCTTAGTTTTTTTTTATGAGTATTTATTACTGACGAGTTATAGCAATTGCGCCTATCAAGGCAACTAAAAGAATTATAGAAATAAGTTCAAATGGAAGAAAAAAATCCGTTGATAAATGAATCCCAATTTGTTGACCATTATTTATCAAATCCTGTTCTAGAATTTGGTTTGATCTTGTGGTCCAAATAATTCCGTACCATGATGTATCTGAAATAGTAGTAATTAGTGAAAAAAAAAGACTTGTACAAACTAGTGAAGTGATCCCATCCCCCGCAGTCCAAAGGTGGGCATCATTGGAATATTCTGAACGATTCATGAACATCACAGCAAAAACGATTAGGACATTTATGGCTCCCACGTAAATAAGTAGCTGTGCCGCAGCTAGAAAATAGGAATTCGAAAGAATATGGAATAAGGATATACAAACAAGCACCAATCCCAACGAAAAGGCAGAATAAATAGGATTGGTAAGTAATACTACTCCTAGACCACCGACTATAAGACCCAACCCTAAAAATACTAAGAGAAAATCATGTATTGGCGCAGGTAAATCCATTTTTTATTTTATGTAAATATGTAAAATTAAGAGAGAAATTCAGCCGAAATCCTTCATGACCTTATTGACCCGACCGAGAAAAAAGACATTATCCTATTTTTTAATACGTTTCTAGTTTCTAATTGAATGAAATCCTTTTATAGGGTGTTAGTTGATGTAGATACACTTAGTCATTTTACTTGCATCTGCTTTTTCTATACGAAAAAACGAAAAAATGCAATTTCATTTATAGATTTCGAAAGCCTCATATATTTTAGAATTTTTAACACAAAGCAAGCCCCGATTCTTAACAATCTTAGGATTCTTAGGTTTAGGTATTGATTAAGCAAACTTCGCTTCCTCAAGTTCAATCAAAACCAAATTTGACTAATCTAATTAAGTAATTGTTATTGAATGAACAGAATTACCCACGCTTTTTGTTATTGGAATCGAATTCATAATTGTTTGAATTGTGTAATCTCCAATTATTGACATTGGTAATCGACCCAAAGCAATTTGATTATAATTTAATTCGTGACGATCATAAGTAGAAAGCTCATATTCTTCAGTCATTGATAAACAGTTTGTTGGACAATACTCGACGCAGTTACCACAAAATATACATATTCCAAAATCAATACTGTAATTAAGCAATCGTTTCTTTCGAATATTCGTTTCCAATTTCCAATCAACAACAGGTAGATCTATAGGGCATACACGAACACATACTTCACAAGCAATACATTTATCAAATTCAAAATGTATTCGACCACGAAAACGCTCCGATGTGATGAATTTTTGATAAGGATAGTGAATAGTTACCGGCAAACGATTCGCATGAGATAGGGTAATCAAAAAACTTTGGCCAATATACCTCGTAGCTCGTACTGTTTGTTGACCATAATTCATGAACCCAGTTACCATAGGGAGCATATCGTGAATATCTCTGAATAAATTTCATGTTTCTTTCTATTGGTTGAGAGAAGTTATGAAGCTATACTATCATATCCTAAAAATCCCATGCCATGCCTTTCCATTATAATGAAAGGAGTTGGAACGAAGTTGTTAATAAAAAATTCCCCAAAGAAATAGGTAAAAGAAATTTCCACCCAAGATTCAATAGTTGGTCCATTCTCAGCCTAGGTAAAGTCCATCTTGTTGTGATAGGAATGAACAGGAACAAAAAAGCTTTAGCTAATGTAATAAAAATACCTATTGTCGTTCCAAAGACTCTACACACTTCATTATTTCCGAAAAGCTCAGGAATGAGTATGTACGGAATAGAAAAATTCCAACCACCCAAGTAAAGAACTGTTACAAATAATGAAGAAACTAGTAGGTTTAGATAGGAAGCAAGGTAAAATAAAGCAAATTTAATACCCGAATATTCGGTTTGATAACCCGCAACTAGTTCTTCCTCTGCTTCCGGTAAATCAAAAGGTAATCTCTCACATTCCGCTAGGGAAGAAATTAGAAAAACCATAAACCCTATAGGTTGACGCCACAGATTCCACCCCCAAAAACCATATTTTGATTGCGCCTCAACTATATCAACTGTACTTGAACTGTTAGATAATTCTAGTCGATGGTAACATCACTCTTCCCGTCGCTATTGCAAAAACGTACATGAAACTTCAACTTCATACGGCTCCTCGATGGCCACAAATAAATATAAGGACCTCTTTGATGGTATCTCACTATGTTTGTTGTTTGTAGAGTAGGTCGAGTAACGATACATCGTAAAGTCCAAAATTAGACCAATGCAATCCTGTCTGCTATAAAAAAGTGCTTATGAATTGATCTTATCCTTTAGAATAGAATTTCAACTTTATTTAGTAAAAACTTCATCCTTAAATAAACTACTTATGACTATTTGTATTCATACCCCTTTCCATTACGAAAAAAAAAAAAAGACACTCTATTAGTTATATTAGTTATTAGTTCATGAATTGTGATAAGAGTTATATGTGTATTAATTATTAATATGGATAAAGAAATAAAGAATAAGAGTTCCGTTTTTTTTCTTTCGTTCCTCTTCTTCTTTCTCATAAAAAATAAAAAAAGAATCTAAAAGAAAATAAAGGATTACTTCGTTCCTGATAGGAATTTCTTGAATCAGTGGATAGGAGCATACTCTGGATCGGGATCATGGGGAAGTACTACTTGATCGTTTCTACTAACTTAAAGCCCCTATTAGGATTCCTTTTATACGGAAATATCCGTCCCTCGGGATACTCTATATTACTAATCTTTTGTGTACCTTAGTATTCCTAACCGTCCACTAATTTTTGCCCAACCCCCCCATAGTATAGTACATAGTATAGTAATACAAAGATATAGTAAAAAGTAAAAACTCCCTATAGGTTGATCTTTTGTATCCGCTTCAAAACCCTGATGACTAATCCACCAATCTTTGGGAAACAGTTTCTAGTTTCTACTGCTTATCTTTACTTTCACTTAACTCTTGTACCTAGGGGATGAGACTCAATTTTTTACTGCCAATTTTTAAGCTGTTTTGTTTCACTCATATAACTATCTGTATTTAATTTAGTTCATCGCCCCGACTGATGAATATCCTAACGAATCGCACGTAGAGAGATTGATAATACACATGGAGTTAATGGTATTTCATAACTAATTGATTGAGCAGCGGCTCGTAGACCACCTAAAAAGGAATATTTATTATTTGATCCATACCCTGACATTAGAAGTCCAATAGGAGCAATACTTGAAATTGCAATCCATAAAAAAACACCTATACTCAGATCGGCTAGAACAAGGCGATAGCCAAAAGGAATTACGGAATAACTTAATAAGATTGATATGACCGCGATAGACGGCCCAAGACTGAATAAAAGAATATCCCCTCTAGAGGGGAGAAGATCCTCTTTGAAAATGAGTTTGGTCCCATCTGCTAAAGCTTGAAGAATTCCGAAAGGACCGGCATACTCGGGTCCAATACGTTGTTGTATTCCTGCAGATATTTGTCGTTCTAACCACACAATTACTAGCACCCCTATGACGATTCCCGATAAAGGAGTAAAAATAGGAACAAGCAAGCATATGAGTCCGTAAAACTCTTTTAATGATTCCGATCTGGAAAAGGAATTGATAGCTTGTTGTACTTTTGTCGTATCCATTATCATTTCAACGGTCAACTTCTCCCATAATGATATCTATACTACCTAGTATTGTCATAATATCAGCCAATTTCATTCTTTTAACTAGCTGAGGAAGAATTTGCAAATTGATAAAACCTGGTGGACGAATTTTCCATCTCCAGGGAAAAACACTCTGATCCCCTATTAGAAAAATTCCCAACTCCCCTTTAGGGGCTTCTACTCTCACATAAAGTTCTTGTTTTGACAATTCAAAAGTGGGCGAAGGTTTTTTACTAATAAATCGATAATCAAAATCATTCAATTCGAAATCCCTTGCACTATCAAAGCGGCGTACTTCTAAATTTTCATAAGGACCCCCCGGGATTTGTTCCAGAGCTTGTTGAATAATTTTGATAGATTCTTTCATTTCACTGATTCGGACTAAATAACGCGCTAAAGAATCGCCTTCTTTTTGCCATTGCACTTCCCAATCAAATTCGTCATAAGACTCATAATGATCAACTTTACGAAGATCCCATGGCATTCCGGAAGCTCGTAGCATGGGTCCGGATAAGCCCCAATTTATTGCTTCCTCTCCGCTAATAAAGCCCACCCCTTCAACTCTTTCCAAAAAAATAGGATTCCGTGCAATAAGTTTTTGATATTCAGTAACCCCTGTTACAAAATAATCACAGAAATCTAAACATTTATCTATCCATCCATGAGGTAGATCAGCAGCTACTCCCCCAATACGGAAATAATTATGCATCATTCGCATACCCGTGGCAGCTTCGAATAGATCATATATAAGTTCTCTCTCTCTGAAAATATAGAAAAAAGGAGTCTGCGCACCGATATCCGCCATAAAAGGGCCAAGCCATAACAAATGAGAAGCTATGCGACTCAGTTCCAGCATAATGACTCTAATATAGCTGGCTCTTTTAGGTACTTGAATATTTCCTAATTGTTCTGGTGCATTTACTGTTATTGCTTCTGTAAACATAGTAGCTAAATAATCCCAACGTGTTACATAAGGCAGATATTGTATAATTGTTCGATTTTCTGCAATTTTTTCCATTCCTCTGTGTAAATAACCCAATACAGGTTCACAGTCAATAACAGCCTCACCATCTAGAGTAACGATGAGTCGAAGAACACCATGCATTGATGGGTGTTGAGGACCCATATTGACTATCATGAGATCTTTTCTTGTAGTTGGTACAGTCATATATTTTTTCTCCGATTCCTTATTCCGTGAATTGCTGCAAACGAATTTCAAAATTAATTGGGGTGGGTTTTTATCTTTTTTATCTCCCGAATATCGAATTTACTAATTAATTCTTTATAACGTACTCTATTTTTCTTTGACAAATAAGATAGTAGCCGTTGACGTTTTCCTAGAATTTGACGTAAACCTCTCTGAGATAAATAATCTTTTCTGTGCAATTCTAAATGTGAAGTAAGTCTCCTTATCTTATTGGTGAAACTGAATATTTGAAATTCAACAGACCCCTTTTTTTCTTCTTGCGAAATAGAAATAACTGAGATAAATGAATTTTTTACCATAAAAAGAATTCTTCTCACTCCCGCTTTTTTTTTACAAATTGACAAATCTGGGTTTTACCGATCACTAATAATAATACATTTGCGTTTGTTATACACCAAAAGTTCATTTGAATTTTTTTAGATACTTGCTTTTTTTATCAAATTCGATTACTCAATCCACTTTTCCTTTTTTCGGATATGAATACAAAAACGGGTATGGCTGATCGACTTTGCACTCAAAAAAGAGAAGCAGTTGGACTTAAGATTAAGAAGAGCCTGCCGATTCTTAATTCATTTCGGATAGGATAATGTCGTTAAATCAGTATTATTTATGTACCAGAATCTAATATAACATAACACTTTTGTCTATCTCCTTGCCTTCATATACCATATAAGATATGGCATGTGATTCATAAAAAATGGACCATCAAGTAATTCTCAATTGTGGATACATACGGATTCTTGACATACTGAAACAACTACCATTATTGGTATCAAACCAATAGCGATTCATACAAGCTAAATCTTCTAATCGATAATTGGGCCAAAGAAATAATTTAAACTTCATAAATTTCTTTGCATTTATATCAAAACGTTTACCTTTATCCAAAACTTGAAGACAGTTACTTGTACTTGCTTTGTTACCCTTACAAAATGCTAGATCTCTATCCACAACATTTCCATCTCCTGAATTTAAACAAAGTCGAATTCTTAACTCTCTACGACGTCTAGGAGATAAAATATTTTCAATAACAAGTAAATCATTATGATTTTTTTCTCTATTCCCGAGCAACTTTTTGTGTTGAGGAATGGGTTTATAAAAACCCTTCTTATCAACATCAACATTTCTTTTTTCTTGGCTTTTTTGATAACTTTTCATTTTTTGCTTATTTTTAAGTACATGTAAAACCGTTATTGTTTGATACATAATAGATTGCCCATCCCATTTTATTGATAACTTAGCCGGTTCAATAAACAAATATCCCTTTTTTACTAACTCGGCAATAGGTTGAGTATTTGTCAATGGGATTAGCTCTACCCTCAGGTCCTCTCTTTTGATCGAAATTAGAGTAATTTCCGTTGGATTTTGCAGTCTAACCAGTAGAGAAATTACTTTTATATTATCGTATAGTACATTATTCGAATACAAAGGTGAAGGTTCGTCTAATTTTGCTTGAAAAACAGAATTTTTTTTTAGTAAAAGATCTAATTCTGATGTTTTCTTCTTCTTAGGTTGCTTGTCATTTTTGTTAGAATCTTCTTTCAAATCTTTTTGTTGGTTTGAGCCATCTGAGCCAATATTTCCCTGGACTGACTTTTTATTTTCTTCTTTCTTTTTAGTTTCTAATTCAGAATCCTTTTTTTCAATAGCGTTCTCATCTCCATCAAAATTGAAAAGAAGCGAATTGATTGGTATGCTCCATGGTTGAATCTTATATGTATCATAAAGTGACACAAATTCTGGGGGTAAAAACGAGAGTTTCAGAGTAGATGTCTTAGATATCGGATCCATTTTTATTCTTTCTTCATTCATTCCCATCCAGTCAAAAATGTTTTTTGTTCGATTGGCCGCGTTAAGTTGTTTATCAATCGCGAGAGAAAAAGTCTTTTTCTTATCTTTCTTATCTTCTTTATCAATTTTTGGATAAATATTACGTTTTTTAATATTTTTAAGAATGTTGACCTCAATATCCAGATCGAGCCAGAACTCTATATCCTCCATTTTTGTTTTAAGAGAAAAATCAAAAATTCTCCAATCAAAATATTTTCTCTCCCGATTTCTATGCCTATCGTAGTCTTCTCTTTTTTTTAGAGAACCAGTACCAACTACATCCTCCGACAGATCATATAATTCAAGAGAATATTTCTTGTTTTTATAATTAAAGAGAAGCTCGTTGCCCTCATTTACTTGTAATGGTGATCTAGAAATATATGAACCCTTCTTATCTTCATAATGAATATATTTATGTGATAAACGATCATATTTGTAATTTTTCAATTTTTTATTTAGTACAGGAGCCTTCGCATAATTCTTGTTTTTTTCGTTCTCATAATGAATTAATTGGTCTTTTTTCTGTTTATAAAAATCCAGATTTTGAGAGTTTTTAGTTTGAACCATAGAACTCTTCTGGATTCTATTTCGCCATTTTTGCGTTTGCGCTACTAGTCGAGACCATTGAGGTTTTGATAAATTGTACTGATAGTGATAACGTCCCCTTAACCAATTTTTCCATTCATTTATTCTCATATTGTGGATTTTCTTATGCCCTGATTTCGAATGAGATATTCCTTGTCTTCTAAAGGAATCTTTTATTTGATCCTTAAGAAAAAGAAGTGTTCCCTGATATTGAAGTACAGATTTCCAGTGATACTTGTTAATAATTTGAGTTTGTGATAATTTGTAAAATACGTATGCCTGTGACAAAGAGGCGAGATCGCAAAAAGAATATTCATTATTATTACTACTATTAGAAATAGAAAGTGATTCTTTTATAGTCGAAATAAAACGCATTTTTTTTTGATTTGGTTCATCATTAGGACTGTATTTCACAAAAGTGTTCTTATTTGATTCAAGAAAAACTTTGACATTGATTCTCATACTATTAATTATATATAAAGGGATCTCTATGTATATCCTTTCAATAAACAATTTTACGAAATAGTGCCATTTGCGTATTAATCGGGTATTCCTTCTTTTGAATATTTGCAAAATCCCTTTCTGCGGCTCTAATTTCTTATCATCATAACTTGGTTTCTTAGAACTCATTTCGATATCTGGAATTCTAATTATTTTTATAGTTTCTGTTGTGATTGTTTTAATTTGATCTTTGATTGCATTTGTACTATCAGCCATATCAGGTATTTTTTTTGATGTTAGGGAATCATTTATCCAATCCATGGATCTAACTTGATCGAGCGATTCAGTAATAGGATTATTACTTACTATATCATTATCATTTTTTCTATTTATACTTAATTCCTCCCACTCAGATACTGGAATTGTCTTTACTTTTCTAAGTTCTTGGATTTTTCTTTTGATAAATCCAATTATTTTGAAAATCCAACGTATTTGTTTTTTTAAAACCTTTCTAAACCTTTTTGTTCTTTGCTTTAAAATTCTTAGAGCTAGAAAACCTTCCTTTTTCACTTTTTTGAGGTTTGTATCAATTTCTTTCCAAATAGGTTTAAAAAAGGAGGGTTTTTCTCGGTAAGGGCCAAAGGGTCCTTCGGCTTCCATTCCGAAAGGTGTTAAAAAACAAAAATTCCCTTTTTTACCTTTTCCTTTCTTTTTCATTGGATCTTTATGATTAGATTCTACTTGAGGTTTGTGCCAAGGTTTTAGATCGAAAGGAAATAGGATCTTTATCTGAATACCATCGTCTAACCAATTTTGGGGGAATTCATTTTCTGATAATGGAATCCCTTCATAAGTACATTTAACATGCATTTCTTTACTCCACGCTTTCCAATCCTCGCGCCACTCGGGACATTGAAATAATAGCATACGGCCAATATTTTTGGCTATTATCAACGAGGGCAGTATTATATATTTTCTAAGAAATGATAGGGTTACTAAAAGCACGCCCCTTAGTCGTTGAGCCTCATAAAGTTCGAAAAAGTCTGCCACCTTCTTCTCCTCCACCTCTTCCCTCGGATCTTTTTGCTCTGCTTGCTCCAGCCTTTTTTTCTTTTTTTCTTCTGTATCTTTAGAATGCGAATGAAAAGTTTTGAATTCCACGCATTTACCCACCAAATTTCTGATTCTGAAAAGCAAACTCTGCATTTCGAGGATATCAAAAGAAAAAAAAAAAAACAATTTTCTGTCTTCTTGGCCCAAAAAAAGCGGGGAACGCACATATGGGTGAAACAGTGGAAAAATAGAAATTTTGCGTCGTTGAGCTCGCATGGATCCTTTAATTAAATCGCGATCAAAATCTGGTTCTTCTAGATAGGAAAGCAAAGCAATTTCTTCCGGTTCCTCCTCCTCCTTCTTATCTTCCTTATCCTTAATAGTATTCTTAGGATTTTCAATAGTCCGAGCATTCTCGGCAGTTTTATCTGTCTTATCTTCGTCAGTAGTAGTCTTAATATTCTCGGCAGTCTTATCTGTCTTATCTTCGTCAGTAGTAGTCTTAGGATTTTCGATAGTCCGAGCATTCTCGGCAGTTTTATCTGTCTTATCTTCGTCAGTAGTAGTCTTAGTATTTTTTTCGATAGTCCTAGCATTCGCACCAGTCTCCGTCTCTTTCTCAGTCTCGTTCTCAGTCTCGTTCTCAGTCTCTTTCTCAGTATAAATGACTACGCGTCTTACTTCTGGTGAACAAATATCATAAGCCTGATTTTCCTCTTCTTCATTGTCTTTTGGCTCGTTTTCCAAATCCCCCCAATCCACGTTCAATTTGTATGACCATCGAGGAACCTTTTTTTCGATTTCAAAGTTTTCGATTGCAATTTCAAGGTTTTCAATTTCATCATTTTCGATTTCATCATTTTCGTTTAAATTCAAAGCCGTATTAGGCCTTGGTTCCCCTGCAAATTCACTTCGAATTTCTCGATCTTCATCTTCAAATGCACTTTGATATTCTTTATCTTCGTCTTCAAATGCACTTAATGCACTTTGATATTGATATTCTTTTTGTTGTTGATCTTCACTTTTTTTGTTTTCTTGATCTTCTTTCCTTTTGTCTTCTTGATCTTCAAATTCTCGGAAATCATTAGGAAGGATATCTTGAAGCTTAAGCTTATTCCACATGCTTGTTAGGGAATCTTCTATCGGGTTGTTTAAAGGATTGTTGATGCTTGAGTCCAAATCGAAATTTCTAATTGTTCCACGGTGGGGTCCGCTCAAAAAAGGATCATACACTTTTGGTAAGCAGTTTTGCTCAGTCCCATCATTGTACAATCTAGTCCTTTTTTCAAGTACATCATCAAGAGAACCCTTGTCTAGAGCTTCAATTCGCTTGATAAATTCGTTGCT